GAGAAATTGGATGGGGAGAGAACAAGAATTAGAATTAAAAATTCATGATTTAAAAAAAAAGGAAAAAGAAAAAAAGGAACGGATAGAAATATCAGAAGCTTGGGAAAACTTTATATTTATTCAAGCAATAAGAGGTTTGATGTTAGTAACCCAATCTTTTATTAGAAAATACATTATATTGCCTTCATTAATAATAGCTAAAAATATTTTCCGTATTTTATTATTACAATCCCCTGAGTGGCACGAGGATTTGAAGGAATGGAATAGAGAAAAACATATTAAATGCACCTATAATGGTGTTCAATTATCAGAAACAGAATTTCCCCAAAATTGGTTAATAGATGGTATTCAGATAAAGATTCTATACCCTTTCTGTCTAAAACCTTGGCGAAAATCTAAGGTACGATCTAATCATAGAGATAAAAAAAAAAATAAAAAAACTAGTTTTTGTTTTTTAACAGTCTGGGGAAGGGAAGCGGAACTTCCTTTTGGTTTTCCCCGGAAAAACCCTTTTTTTTTTTACCCTATTTTTAAAGAACTCGAAAAAAAAAAGAAAAAGGTGAAAAATAAATTTTTCCAAGTTCTCAAAAATTTAAAGAAAAAAATATACTTTATAAAAGTTAGAAAAGAAAAAATAAAAAGGGTCATCAAAATACTTCAAGTTATAAAACTACTAATTAAAAAACTGAAAAATTTAAATCCAATTTTATTATTTGAATTTAGGAAAGAAAAAGTACATGAATTGTACGAAAATGAAAAAGATTTCAAAAGAATTCCTAAAATTCTTCGCGAATCGTCCGTTCTAATTCGACCAATGAATTGGTTAAATTATTCACTAATAGAAAAAAGAATGAAAGATCTTTCTGATAAGACAATAAAAATAAGGAATCAAATTGAACAAACCGCAAAAGAAAAGAAAAAAAAAAAGATAGTTCTAATTTATGATAATAAAAGATTGGAATCACAGAAATCTATTTGGAAAATATTAAAAATACAAAATATCCGATTAATGCGTAAATCATACTACTTTTTTAAATCATTCATTGAAAAAAGATACATAGATATTTTGCTATGTATCATTACTTTTTCTAAGATAAACACACAACTTTTTTTTGAATCAACAAAAAAGATCTTTAATAAAGACATTTGCAACAATAAAAAAAATAATGAACAAAAAGAAATTTATGAAACAAATAAAAATAAAATTCATTTTATTTTTACTATAAAAAAATTGTTTTCAAATACTGATAATACTGAGAATAGTAATAAAAATTCTAATATTTCTTGGAATTTATCTTCCATGTCACAAGCATATGTATTTTACAAATTATCACAAACCCAATTACTTAACCAATTCTTTAATCAGTATCACTTAAGACCTGTACTTCAATATCAAGGGAACTCCCCCTTTTTTAAGGAAAAATTAAAAAACTATTGTATGATACACAAAATATTTCATTCCAAAACAAAAGATAAAAAAATTAATACGTATGTAATGAACGAATGGAAAAACTGGTTAAAAGGTCATTATCAGTATAATTTATCTCAAAAAAAAAGGTCTCGATTAATACCTAAAGAAAAAGAATGGCAAAATAGAATAAATGAACACCGTATGATTAAAAAAAAGGAATCAATACAATTGGATTTCTATAAAAAATACCTATTAATTCATTCCATGAAAAAAAATAACTATGCAACGAATTCTTTTATGAGTCAAAAAGATAAATGGAAAAAACATTACAGATATGATCTTTTATCATATAAATACATATACCCCCCTAATTTATACATTTCTGAATCAACATTAGAAATAAACGGGGCCCAAGAAATCCCATATTCTTTCAATACATTGAAACCTAAATCTTTTTATGTATCGGTAAGTATGCCTAGTAATGATTATCTAGAAAAAGTATATCTTATTGATGGGAATACCAATTTGGATAGAAAATATTTTGATTATAGAGTTCTTAATCTTTGTTTAGAAAAAAATATTGAGATCTGGACCAATGAACATATTGACATCAATATTAAGAAAAATACTAAAACTGAAATTAAGAATTTAAAAAAAATGGAGAAAAAAGATATTTTTTCTCCTACGATTCATCAAGAGATCAAATTATGCAAACAAAAAAGAACCTTTCTTGATTGCATGGGAATGAATAAAGAAAGGTTCTATAATACTGCATCAAATTCTGATACTATATCCAATCTAGAACCTTGGTTCTTCCCAGAATTTTTACTACTTTTTGATGTATATAAGATTCAACCTTGGATCATCCCAATAAAATCACTCTTTTTTAATTTTTATATAAATGAAAATAGTAAAAACATCAACGTAAATAAAAAAAAAAATCTTCATATATCATCGAAAAAAGATTTTGAATTTGTAAATTACAAACAGGAAGAAGACGAACAACAAGGCCAAGAAAATCTTGTATTGAATCTACTAAAACAAAATAAAAAAAGGGCTGTTGAAGAAGATTACGGAAGATTAGAAATGAAAAAATGTAAGAACAAGAATGAAATGGAACTAGATTTCTTTTTGAAAAATTATTTACTTTTTCAATTAAGATGGGACGATTACTTGAATAAAAATATAATGAAAAATATTAGAGTATATTGTCTCTTACTTAGACTGAAAAATATAAATAAAATTGCCATATCCTCGATTAAAAGAGATGAAATAAAACTAGACGAAATGCTGATTCAAAGGGACCTATTTCTTACAGAATTGCTAACAAAGGGATTATTTATTATTGATCCAATTTTTCTATCTATAAGAAGAGACGGAAAATATATTATATATCAAACTATAGATATTTCATTGGTCGATAAGAAGAAACACCAAACGAATAAGAAATACACAAAAAATATATATATAAAATATCTTAAGAATAAGAATAAGAAAAGGGAGTTTGAAAAAAACATTGCACAATACAGCAACATATTTTTGAGTAGAGACAAAAATCATTATGATTTCCTTATTCCTGAAAATATTTTATCTTCCATACGTCGAAGAGAATTTCGAATTAGAATTTGTTTCAATTCCAAAAATTGTAATGTTGTGGATAAAAATACAAGACTTTACAATGAAAACAAAATAAGAAACTGTGGGCAATTTTTGAATGAGGACAAGCATTTTAATACAGATAATACAGATGGAAAAATTTTCATGAAATTCAAATTGTTCCTTTGGCCCAATTATCGATTAGAAGATTTAGCTTGTATGAATCGTTATTGGTTTGATACCAATAACAGCAGTCGTTTCAGTATGTCAAGAATACATATGTATTCACAATTTAGAGTTAATGATATTCCAATGAAATTGAAAAAATTTATAGTGGATTTCCTACATATCGTGTGACATATTCGGTAGATGAAAGCCAAAATATATACACTGTATAACATTCTAATACAAGATACTTATTTCCGAGTATAGAATTTTTAACTAGGAGGAGCGGAATCCCTTTAAGTAAAAAAAAAAAAATTGAAATTGTTCTCTTTCGTTAATACATATATATAAAATAAACCACATAAACAAGAAACAAAGTAGTATGAATAAAGAATAAAAAAAAAATTCAATTTTTATGTATACTAGATGAAAATAACTGGCATAATAAATCTTATTATTTTTCCTGATCGGTAAAATTCACAGAAAAGAAAGATCGAAATCTTCATTTATGGTCAAAAATTCATTCATCTCAGTTATTACACAAGAAGAAAAAGAAGAAAATAGTGGGTCTGTTGAATTTCAAATATTCCTTTTTACCAGTAAGATACGGAGACTTACGTCACATTTAGAATTGCACAAAAGAGATTTTTTATCACAAAGAGGTCTACGAATAATTCTGGGAAAACGTCAGCGATTATTGACTTATTTGTCAAAGAAAAAGAAAGTGCGTTATAAGAAATTAATGGATCAGTTAGATATTCGGGAACCAAAAAATCGTTAATTTCATTTGAATATTATTTTCTTATTATTATCCTTTTTATTTTTTAATTCTCTTTTTTAGTTCAGTTATCAGTTCTTAGTATTATATTTTTCATTTTAAGAAATTCATGAAATAAATAATTAAGGAAAAAATATGACTATACCAGCTACAAGAAAAAATTTCATAATAGTCAATATGGGTCCTCACCACCCATCAATGCACGGTGTTCTTCGGCTGATCGTTACTCTGGATGGTGAAGATGTTATTGACTGTGAACCTATATTGGGCTATTTACACAGAGGGATGGAAAAAATAGCGGAGAACCGAACAATTATACAATATTTGCCTTATGTTACACGTTGGGATTATTTAGCTACTATGTTCACAGAAGCAATAACAGTAAATGCACCAGAACGATTGGAAAGTGTTCAAGTGCCTAAAAGGGCCAGTTATATCAGAGTGATTATGCTAGAGCTCAGTCGTATAGCCTCCCATTTGTTATGGCTTGGACCTTTTATGGCCGATATCGGTGCACAGACTCCCTTTTTCTATATTTTAAGAGAGAGGGAATTGATATATGATCTATTCGAAGCCGCCACAGGTATGCGGATGATGCATAATTATTTTCGCATCGGAGGAGTAGCTGCGGATTTACCTTATGGCTGGATAGATAAATGTTTTGATTTTTGTGATTATTTTTTAACAGAAGTTGTTGAGTATCAAAAACTTATTACGCGAAACCCCATTTTTTTAGAACGAGTTGAAGGAGTGGGCATTATTCGTGGGGAGGAGACAATAAATTGGGGTTTATCAGGACCAATGTTACGAGCTTCTGGAATCCAATGGGATCTTCGTAAAGTTGATCATTATGAGTGTTACAATAAATTTGATTGGGAAGTAAAATGGCAAAAAGAAGGCGATACATTAGCTCGTTATTTAGTAAGAATCGGTGAAATGCAAGAATCCATAAAAATAATTCAACAGGCTCTAGAAGGAATTCCTGGAGGACCTTATGAGAATTTAGAAAACCGCCGTTTTCATACGACAAAGAATTCCGAATGGAATAATTTTGAATATAGATTTATTACTAAAAAACTTTCACCCAATTTTGAATTGTTAAAACAAGAACTTTATGTAAGGGTAGAGGCCCCAAAAGGAGAATTAGGAATTTATTTAATAGGAGATAGTAGCATTTTCCCCTGGAGATGGAAAATTCGTTCACCCAGTTTCATCAATTTGCAAATTCTTCCTCAGCTAGTTAAAAGAATGAAATTGGCTGATATCATGACGATACTAGGTAGTATAGATATCATTATGGGAGAAGTTGATCGTTGAAATGATAATTGATACTACAGAAGTAAAAACTATCAATTCTTTTTATAGATTAGAATCCTTAAAAGAAGTCTATGGACTCATAGCGATTTTTGTTCCCATTTTAACCCTTGTCTTAGGAATTACAATGGGAGTATTAGTCATTGTGTGGTTAGAAAGAAAAATATCCGCAGCAATACAACAACGTATTGGACCTGAATATGCCGGCCCATTAGGGATTCTTCAAGCTTTAGCAGATGGGACCAAATTACTTTTGAAGGAGGACCTTCTTCCATCTAGAGGGAATAATCGTTTGTTTGGTATTGGACCTTCCATAGCAGTTATATCAATTCTACTAAGTTATTTAGTAATTCCTTTTGGATATCGCCTTGTTTTAGCTGATCTCAGTATAGGTGTTTTTTTATGGATTGCCATTTCAAGTATTGTACCCATTGGTCTTCTTATGTCAGGGTACGGATCAAATAATAAGTATTCCTTTTCAGGCGGTCTACGAGCTGCAGCTCAATCAATTAGTTATGAAATACCATTAACTCTATGTGTGTTAGCAATATCTCTACGTGTGATTCGTCGGAACATGAATTTTTCTTGTTTCTTTTATTGAAAAAATATATTCATTTTTTTATTTAATATTTCAGTTCGATGAGTTAAACCAGATAGTTATATGAGTGAAACAAAACTGCTCCTCAATTTGCAGTAAAAAAAAATCTCATTCCCTAAGGTACAAGAAGGAAATTGAAGTAAACATAAGTTGTTTACCCCAAGATTTATATTATAGATTATTTGATTAATCTTCATATCTTGAAGCGGATGCAAAAGATCAACAGTACATTATTTCTTACTATACTGGGGATCAATCAAAAAGAAGTGAGCAGTTAGGAACACCAAAGTACACAAAGGATAAGTAATGTAAATAATGTAAGGTAGCAAAAAATAAATTTTTGTATAAAACTTTGCATAAAAGGAATCATAATAAGGGCTTGAAATTTGTAGAAATGATAAAGCAGTACTTCCCCACGATTCCGATCTAGAGTATGTTACTAATCACTGATTAAAGAAATAACTATCAAGAACGAATTAATCCTTTATTTTCTTTGCTTTTATTTAAGTTTTAAGTTTTCACACAGAAAGAAGAACGGGAACAAGACAAAGAGAATGCAAAAAAAAAAAAAATAGAAGAAAAATAAGAAAAAGGGAATAATAATGATTCATTAACGGAATGCCCAATTCTTTCTATTTATGACGAGTATTTGATTGAAGAATTAAGTTATTGCTGAACAAATATAAATTTTAGAAATTCTCATTATATCATTATAAGGGATGAGATCAATTCGGAAGTGCTTTTCCTTATTCTAGCAGATAGAATTTGATTGGTCAAATTGAGGACTCTTCAACCTCCAATGTATCTTTACATTCTATAGGGTCCAAGTCCAAGGAGAACGATTAGTCAGTCCTTACCACACATTTCTTTGTGGCCCATAGAGAAGCCGTATGAAACTTAGGCTTCATGTACGGTTTTGGAATAGCGATGAGAACAGTGATGTTATCATCTACTATAATTATCTAATAGTTCAAGTACTGTTGATATAATTGAGGCACAGTCCAAATATGGTTTTGGGGGATGGAATCTGTGGCGTCAGCCCATAGGCTTTCTAGTTTTTATAATGTCTTCTCTAGCAGAATGTGAAAGATTACCCTTTGATTTACCAGAAGCAGAGGAGGAATTAGTAGCAGGTTATCAAACCGAATATTCAGGTATAAAATACGGGTTCTTTTATCTTGCTTCTTACCTAAATCTATTAGTTTCTTCATTATTTGTAACAGTTCTTTACTTAGGTGGATGGAATTTTTCTATTCCGTACATATCTATTACTGAACTTTTTGTAAAAAAAAAGATGTTTAGAGTTTTTTTAATGGCAATTGGTATCTTTATTACATTAGTCAAAGCTTATTTATTTCTGTTCATTCCTATCATAACAAGATGGACTTTACCTAGGATGAGAATAGATCAGTTATTAAATCTTGGATGGAAATTTCTTTTACCTATTTCTCTAGGTAATCTATTATTGACAACTTCTTCTCAACTTGTTTCACTATAAAACTCTAAAAAAAAAATAAAAATAAAGAGATAACAATAATGATATTCTATATCCATAACTTCTCTCAACTAAGAGAAAGAAACATAAATTTTATTCATGGATATCTATAATATGTTCCCTATGGTTACTGGGTTCATGAATTATGGCAAACAAACAATACGAGCTGCAAGGTACATTGGACAAAGTTTCATAATTACCTTATCCCATACAAATCGTTTACCTGTAACTATTCAATATCCTTATGAAAAATCAATAACATCAGAACGTTTTCGTGGTCGAATCCACTTTGAATTTGATAAATGTATTGCTTGTGAAGTATGTGTTCGCGTATGTCCCATAGACCTTCCTATTGTTGATTGGAAATTTGAAAAAATTATTAAGAAAAAACAATTGCTTCATTATAGTATAGATTTTGGGGTATGTATATTTTGCGGTAACTGTGTTGAGTATTGTCCAACAAACTGTTTATCGATGACTGAAGAATATGAACTTTCTACTTATGATCGTCACGAATTAAATTATAATCAAATTTCTTTGAGTCGGTTACCAATGTCAATAATTGGAGATTACACAATACAAACAGTTATAGATTCAACAACGATTACCAAGATTATCAATTCCTAAGATTTGGTTTGGAAGAAAGTAGGATTAGCCAAAGAACTTTTAACTTTATTTTTTCTATATTCTTTTTTTATTCAATTATGAAGGTATCATAAAAAAAAAAGTCCCTTTCCTGAGTCCCTTAGTAAGGTCATGAAATATTTCGACTTCTTTATTTATCTTTTATTTCATAATGGATTTACCTGAATCAATACATGATATTCTTGTAGTATTTTTGGAATCAGTTATTTTATTAGGAGGTCTGGGAGTAGTATTACTTACCAATCCCGTCGATTCGGCCTTTTCATTGGGATTGGTTCTTGTTTGTATATCCTTATTCTATATTTCATTGAATTCCTTTTTTGTAGCTGCCGCACAGTTTCTTATTTATGTGGGAGCCATTAATGTATTAATCATATTTGCTGTTATGTTTATGAACGGTTCAGAATATTCCAATGATTCCTATTTGTGGACCATTGGAGATAAGATCACTTCACAGGTTTGTACAAGTATTTTTTTTTCATTAATGACCATTATCTCAGATACTTCATGGTACGGAATTTTTTGGACTACAAGATCAAATCATATTATAGAACAGGACTTAATAAGTAACGTTCAACAAATTGGGATTCATTTATCCACAGATTTTTATCTTCCTTTTGAACTCATTTCTCTAATTCTTTTAGTTTCCTTGATAGGTGCAATTACTATGGCTCGTCAATAATCTAATAAGAACTTCCATTTTTATAATTCAAAGAATAAAAAAATATTCAATCTATTTTATTTTAATCTACTTTGAATATGTTATTTTTTCTTGTAATTATTCTATTCTAGTCAACTGAATAGGTTGAATTTTTGTTCATATTGAAATGAATCGAGATTGATGAGGAATTTGTCAATGATGTTAGAGCATGTACTTTTTATGAGTATTTATTTATTTTCTATTGGTATCTATGGACTGATCACAAGCCGAAGCATGGTTAGAGCACTTATGTGTCTTGAACTTATACTGAATTCGGTGAATTTAAATCTCATCGCATTTTCCAATATATTTGATAGTAGGCAATTAAAAGGAGATATTTTCTCCATCTTTGTTATAGCCATTGCGGCTGCTGAAGCAGCTATTGGGCTATCTATTATTTCGTCGATCCATCGTAATAGAAAATTAACTCGTATCAATCAATCAAATTTGCTGAATAATTAGTCATAATTCTTCTATTTTCACATAGAAATAATTTAAAGAAATAAAAAGGAAGATCTTTCTATTAATATAAAAATTTCATAAAATAAACATGAATTGAATTCGTATGTACAACTCATATTTCATGGTTATTGAAAAGGAAATCAAAGTATCTTGGCCCTTTCTCATAAACAGATTGGAAAATCTATGGATTCTTCAAATTTTGATAAATCATTGATTCATCTGGTGTTTACAATATAAAATATAGAATTTCTTTTATTTTATAATTTGACCAGATCGAAAATTTTTTGTGTTCAAAACTAGAATTTATAGACCTAATGTCACATTCAGTAAAAATTTATGACACATGCATAGGGTGTACCCAATGTGTTCGAGCTTGCCCCACGGATGTATTGGAAATGATACCTTGGGACGGATGTAAAGCGAAGCAAATTGCTTCTGCGCCAAGAACCGAGGATTGTGTAGGTTGTAAGAGATGTGAATCCGCTTGTCCAACGGATTTTTTGAGTGTTCGTGTTTATTTATGGCATGAAACAACTCGGAGCATGGGTCTTTCTTATTGATATGTGACAAAAAACTCCACTTGAATCATTTGATTCCTCTTTACCGACAAAGGCCCGTACTCGAGAAAAGAAAATATATTCTTCTTCTCCCGAGCACGGGGGGTTTTCTAGTCAAAAATTATCTTGTCTTTATCACGAGTTCTTTTCCTTGGTTAACAATACTTCTTGTTTTACCCATATTCGCAGGTTCTTCAATTGTTTTTTTCCCTCATAGGGGAAATAAGATGTATAGGTGGTATACTATATGTATATGTATACTAGAGCTCCTTCTAATGACCTATATATTTTGTTATCATTTCCAATTGGACGATCCATTAACCCAATTGAAGGAAGATTCAAAATGGATCAATCTTTTTGATTTTCACTGGAGACTGGGAATCGATGGACTTTCCATAGGGCCCATTTTACTTACAGGATTTATCACTACTTTAGCTACTTTAGTAGCTTGGCCAGTTACTAGAAATCCGCGATTTTTCTATTTTTTGATGTTAGCAATGTATAGTGGCCAAATAGGATCATTTTCTTCTCGAGATCTTTTACTTTTTTTCATCATGTGGGAATTAGAATTAATTCCTGTTTACTTACTTTTATCCATGTGGGGAGGAAAAAAACGCCTGTACTCGGCTACAAAGTTTATTTTGTGCACTGCAGGAGGTTCCATTTTTCTCTTAATAGGAGTTCTAGGTATGGGTTTATATGGTTCCAATGAACCAACATTAGATTTAGAAAAATTAGCTAATCAATCATATCCTACAGCATTGGAAATAATATTATATTTTGGTTTTCTTATTGCTTATGCTGTCAAATCACCGATGATACCCCTACATACATGGTTACCGGATACCCATGGGGAAGCACATTACAGTACATGTATGCTTTTAGCTGGAATCTTATTAAAGATGGGAGCATATGGATTGATTCGGATCAATATGGAGTTATTAGCTCACGCTCATTCTAGATTCTCTCCCTGGTTAGTGATAGTAGGAATAATACAAATCTTTTATGCAGCTTCAACCTCTCTTGGTCAACACAATTTAAAAAAACGTATTGCCTATTCTTCCGTATCTCACATGGGTTTCATAATTATAGGAATTGGTTCTATAACTGGCATGGGACTCAATGGAGCCATTTTACAAATACTTTCTCATGGATTGATTGGTGCTGCACTTTTTTTCTTAGGAGGAACAAGTTGTGATAGAATACGTTTTTTTTATCTCGAAGAGATGGGCGGGATATCTATCCTAATGCCAAAAATTTTTACCATGTTTAGTAGTTTCTCGATGGCTTCTCTTGCATTGCCAGGAATGAGTGGTTTTGTTGCAGAATTCTTAGTCTTTTTTGGAATAATTACTAGCCCAAAATATCTTTTCATGCCAAAAATTTTTATTACTTTTGTAATGGCAATTGGAATGATATTAACTCCTATTTTTTTATTATCTATGTTACGTCAGATTTTCTATGGATACAAGCTATTCAATATTTCAAACTCAAAAATTTTTGATTCTGGGCCACGAGAACTCTTTGTTTCGATCTGTATCTTTCTACCTGTAATAGGAATTGGTATTTATCCTGATTTTGTTCTCCCATTATCGGTTGACAAGGTACAAGTTCTACTATCTAATTATTTTTATGGATACTAATTTGATAAGTTTGATAATAAAGAATTTTAATTTTAATGAATTGTAAAGAAAATTTTAGAATTCTTTGACTTTCATTTTTTCACGATTCTTTTCGTTGTAGAATAAAAAAAAAGGAAGGGTGAATTCTAATTGTAATAAGATACATCTAGAGTTTTTGAGAACCATTTGAATAATTTCTCCATTCAAACGGTTTTCAAAAACTTCCAAAAATTTTCATTGTGTATCAGACGATGTTTTTATGTATTTGTTATATAGTTTATTTTTTTTTTTTTTTTTTTCAATTAGTCAATTAGATATTAATTGGAATGAACCATAACTATGGAACCCGATTCCTAAAAGATTGATCCCAAAATAGCATATCCAAATTAAGAGAAATCCTATAGAAGCCACAAATGCCGAATTCGTGCCTTTATCTTTCAATTTTGGATTTGTTCTAATATGTAAATAAATTGCAAATATGGTCCAAGTAATGAATGCCCAAGTTTCTTTAGGGTCCCAATTCCAATAAGAGCCCCATGCTTCATTAGCCCATACTGCTCCAGAAAGAATGCCTATGGTTAAGAAGGTAAACCCTAAATTAATGAAACGATAACTCCAATAATCCAAATGCTGAATTAATTGGTATTTGTAAAAATTTTGAAATGAGAGAGAATAAGTATTTTGAAATACACTTCCTTTTTTGTTCAAATATTCCATCTCACTAAAGAAAAACGACTTCCTTTTCTTTTTTAAACTTAAAAATTGATTTTTTTCAAAAAAAAAATCAATTTTTTTTTGAAATGTAATCACTATAAGAGCAACTGATAATAACGATCCACATAAAAGAGCTGCATAGCTCAATAGCATCATACTGACATGCATCATTAACCACTGAGATTTTAAAGCAGGTACTAATATTGCAGGTTGATGCATTTCAGTTGAAAAACTTGATGTGACGAAACCTTGGGTAAAAATGACACTTGGTGCAGTTATTGCACTTAAATAATTTTTAGGATTCCCAAGATATAGAATCATATGAATAATAGAGAAACTCCAAGAAAGGAAAATTAAGGATTCGTATAAATTACTTAAGGGAAAATGTCCCGAAGAAATCCAACGAATAACTAAAAACCCTGTTATAGACAAAAAAGTAGTTATCATCCCTTTTTCCGACGAATTACGTAATCCTTCAATTTCGTAGACTAAGAAGTTTATCAAAAAAATCATAATCACAATTAAGATGATCGAAAAAGAAATATGAGTTAATATATGTTCTAAGATCGCAAATATCATAAAAATAAAAAAGGGTCCCTATTAAATAATTGAGATCGGGGATTAAATATATTTTAATATTCTATTAAATCTGTTGTGTCTATATTTTTTATTATTATATATATATATATGCCGCCACTCGGATTCGAACCGAGATGCTCTAGCACTGCTTCCTAAGAGCAGCGTGTCTACCAATTTCACCATGGCGGCTTACCTGAAAGAATAATAGGAAATTTGTTAAGATTCAATAGAGTTTAGGAAACAATGAAGAAAGATGCATTTTCATTCATATGGAAATGTGAAATAATACTAAACTAGTATTTTCATAAATTTAGTTAAAAAAAAATTTTCCATACTAGAAACCTAACTATAAATCTAGAACCTCTATTCACTAGAATTAATTTCTATTTTTATATACTTTATATCTATTTACTATATTCTTTCGTATTATAGTATATATTCTTTTACTAGTTAGATAAAGTTTTTATATTCTATTAATATTCTGAATTTCTTCATATTTAATATGAATCTTTTGAATATTACATTTTATTTACTTTCTTATTATATAAAAATATAGATAAATATATTAATAATAAGAAAATTTTATATTACTTTTTGTATATTCTTTATCTTCATTCTAAAAAAAAAAATATTAAAAGAAAATATAAAAATTCAATTTTAATATTTTCTTTAATTCATTTTTTTTTTATATTCTATTTTTATGTTATGAAAGTAAATTATGCTCTTATATTTCTTATATTATTGAGAAAAATTTATGGAATAAGTATAGATAATGACTAATAAAGAGTAATTTCTTTTGAACAATAAATGTCTTTCACATACAAAGAGAAAAATGAGTCACCTATTTTTGAATGGCAGTTCCAAAAAAACGTACTTCTATGTCAAAAAAACATATTCGTAGAAATCTTTGGAAAAAAAAAGGTTTTTTAGCGGCAGTAAAAGCTTTTTCTTTAGCTAAATCTGTTTCCACCGGACAGTCAAAAAGTTTTTTTGTGCGGCAAAAAAAAGTCTTGAAAAAATCTTAATTAACATGTATTAAAGAAATTACAATTTTTTTTTTTTTTTTTTTTTATTTGAAGACAAAAATTTTAAATTTACTAATGTATTTTCTTTTTATTATTGTTTTGTTTTTTTCGAAAGAGATCTGAATTGGTGAATTGGAAACAATTAGAAGAAAAAAAATAATTTATTTTCTTATGGAATATACATATAAATATGCATGGATAATATCCCTTTTTCCGCTCCCAGTTACTATGTCAATAGGATTTGGACTTCTACTTATTCCGACAGCAACAAAAGATATTCGTCGTATGTGGGCTTTCCTAAGTGTTTTACTGCTAAGTATAGCTATGTGGTTTTCGGCCAATCTGTCTATTCAGCAAATAAATGGAAGTTTTACCTATCAATATCTATGGTCTTGGACCATCAATAATGATTTTTTATTAGAGTTTGGACACTTGATCGATCCACTTACTTCTATTATGTCAATACTAATTATTACTGTTGGAATCATGGTTTTTATTTATAGTGACAATTATATGTCTCACGACCAAGGATATTTGAGATTTTTTGCTTATATGAGTTTTTTTAATGCTTCAATGTTGGGATTAGTTACTAGTTCCAATTTGATACAAATTTATATTTTTTGGGAACTTGTGGGAATGTGTTCGTATTTATTGATAGGTTTTTGGTTCACACGACCCGTTGCAGCAAATGCTTGTCAAAAAGCTTTTGTAACTAATCGTATAGGAGATTTTGGTTTATTATTAGGAATCTTAGGATTTTATTGGATAACCGGTAGTTTCGAATTTCGGGATTTGTTCCAAATAGTGAATACCTTGATCCATACTAATGGGGTCAATTCTTTATTTGTTACTTTCTGTGCCTTTTTATTATTTGTCGGTGCAATTGCTAAATCCGCACAATTTCCCCTTCACGTATGGTTACCTGATGCCATGGAAGGCCCCACTCCTATTTCGGCTCTTATACACGCTGCTACTATGGTAGCAGCAGGAATTTTTCTTGTAGCTCGACTTCTTCCTCTTTTCATAGTTATACCTTATATAATGAATCTCATTTGTTTAGTAGGTATAATAACAGTACTTTTAGGAACTACTTTAGCTCTTGCCCAAAGAGACATTAAAAGAAGTTTAGCTTATTCTACAATGTCTCAATTGGGTTATATTATGTTAGCTCTAGGTATAGGTTCTTATCGAACTGCTTTATTCCATTTGATCACCCATGCCTATTCTAAAGCTTTATTGTTTTTGGGATCCGGATCCATTATTCATTCAATGGAACCTATTGTTGGATATTCACCAGATAAAAGTCAAAATATGGTTCTTATGGGAGGTTTAACAAAAT